TTTTTCAATTATTCAACCATTTCATTTTACCAAGTTCAACGTTAGCCAGATTAGTCAACATTTATATGTTTCGATGCAACAACAAGATGTTATTTGTAACAAGTAGTTTTGTTGGTTGGTTAATTGGTCACATTTTATTCATGAAATGGGTTGGCTTGGTATTATTCTGGATACGGCAAAATCATTCGATTCGATCTAATAATAAGTACCTTGTGTCAGAATTGAGAAATTCTATGGCTCGAATCTTTAGTATTCTCTTATTTATCACCTGTGTCTACTATTTAGGCAGAATGCCGTCGCCTATTGTCACTAAGAAACTGAAAGAAACGGAAGAAAGGGGAGAAAGAAAAGAAGAAAACGATGTAGAAACAACTTACGAAGAAGACAAAGATAGCCCAGACTACGAGGATTTTTATCTTGATACTCATCAAGATAATTTGGAATTGGTAAAACTTAACTTAAAAAAAGAAGAGAAAAATGAAAAAAAAGATTGATACATAAGATAAATACAAGAATAGATAAGAAGAGACTCGTCCACCTCCCATATATTTAACCCCTTCCCCTATAAAGAAACTGGTAACGCCGACCCCGTTTGTAATTCCATCAATTATATGTCTATCAAAAAACTGAATTCGTGCAGCTAATCCTCTTATACCTACAGTAAAAATCCTAGTATAAAAAATATCTATGTAACCACGATTATATGACCAATTGTATATCACATTTTCCACTTGGTCCAAGAGAATTCTCTTGGGGCCCCCCTTTACAAACAAATTGACTAAGTCCAAATTCGGTAGAGATGAATAAACAGATCCATATAAAATAGATGCTATAAATAATCCAAAAAGAGCTATACTGACCGAAAAAACTGCATTTTTCAAAAAATCATACCAATCTGAGGAACCATTCAAATTTGGATGGAAAAAGTTTGTGGACGGAGTTAACCATTTCGATAATAGATCAAAATCTATTACTCCTTGATCAAAATGAATTCCGATTGATCCAACGAATAAAGTAAATAGTACCAATACAAGCAGAGGAAATAACATAGTATTGTCCGACTCATGAGGATAGGTGTAAGTATATTTATTTCTAAAGTGAGTACTAAAGTATCGTATTCTATTTCTTCCATTATCATCAATTTGATATGTATCCTTTGAAAAAAAGGAGACCTTATTATTCATTGTTGATAAAAGTAAATTTCTATTGACTGCTTTTGGCACTTTTTTTCCCCATAAAGATATTGAATAGAAAGAACTATTTTTAGTGCTACTGTAATTTTGAAAATGAATGCGCAAATGTCCATCAAAGGTAAGTAAATACATCCGAAACATATAAAATGCGGTTAATCCCGCTGTAAAGGAAGCTATTATTGCGAAAGTTGGTGAATACAACCAACTATCGTTAAGAATTTCATCTTTGGACCAAAAACAAGCAAGAGGCGGAATACCACAAAGGGAGAGTGTACCTAAGAAAAAGGTAATTCTTGTAATTGGAACATATTTTGTTAAACCGCCCATAAGAACCATATTTTGACTTTTATCTGGTGAATATCCAACAATGGGTTCCATTGAATGAATAATTGATCCGGATCCCAAAAACAATAAAGCTTTCGAATAGGCGTGAGTGATCAAATGGAATAAAGCGGCTCGATAAGAACCTATACCCAAAGCTAACATAATATAACCCAATTGAGACATTGTCGAGTAAGCTAAACTTCTTTTAATGTCTCTTTGAGCAAGAGCCAAAGTAGCTCCTAATAGTACTGTTATTACGCCTATTGAAGAAATTATATTCATTATGGAAGGTATAACTATGAAAAGAGGAAGAAGCCGAGCTACAAGAAAAATTCCCGCTGCTACCATAGTAGCAGCATGTATAAGAGCAGAAATGGGAGTGGGTCCTTCCATAGCATCAGGTAACCATATGTGAAGGGGGAATTGTGCGGATTTAGCAACTGCACCAACGAATAAAAAAAAAGCACACAGAGTAGCAAATAAGGAATTTACTCCATTATGATGAACCAAGTTATTAACTATTTCGAACAAATCCCGAAATTCTAAACTACCAGTTATCCAATAAAGTCCTAAAATTCCTAATAATAAACCAAAATCCCCTATACGATTGGTTACAAAAGCTTTTTGGCAAGCACTTGCCGCACTCGGTCGTGTGAACCAAAAACCTATTAATAAATAGGAACACATTCCTACAAGTTCCCAAAAAATATAAATTTGTATCAAATTGGAACTAGTAACTAATCCTAACATAGAACTATTGAAAAAACTCATATAGGCAAAAAATCTCAAATATCCTTGATCGTGAGACATATAATTGTCACTATAAATAAGAACCATAATTCCAACAGTAGTAATTAATATTGACATAATAGAAGTAAGTGGATCGATCAAGTGTCCGAACTCTAAAGAAAAATCATTATTGACGGTCCAAGACCATAGATATTGATAGATAAAATTTCCATTTATTTGCTGAATAGATAGATTGGCCGAAAATGCCATAGCTATACTTAGCATCAAAACACTCGGAAAAGCCCACATACGACGAATATTTTTTGTTGCTGTCGGAATAAGCAGAAGTCCAAATCCTATTAACATAGTAACTGGAAATGGAAGAAAGGGTATTATCCATGCATATTTATATGTATGTTCCATAAAAAAACAAATTTTCATTTTTTTTCTTATAATTTAATTGTTTCCGATTCATCAATTCTTATCGCTTTCGAAAGGAACAATAACAAAATCAACAAAAAAAAATATGAAAAACTCAACTATTTTTATTTTTCATTATTCTGACTTTTCTCAGATATTGGAAATATTCAAAAGTTCCAATTCAAATGATATGACCAAATAGCTAGATAAAAGTAATTACTTAGTTATTAACTTTCACTTTTAACTAAAGAATTAACTAAAGAAAGATAGTTAATAAAATAAAAAAATGGGAAATATGAGATTTTGAATCATTCTACGACTATACTACCATCCTATTCTGGCAATATGTAATCATATCATATACTATAGTATAGTAAGTAAAAACAATCATACCAAAACAGTCGAATATAAATCATAGTATGCCTCAATAAATAGACAAAAAAAAAAGACCTAGTTATTCTAGTGATTTTATTTGTAGTAATTACCTAACTCATTGCGGAACTAATTGATTGGATTCCAATCCAATAAGAAAGTATCAGAAATATTCTAATACTCTTTATTTCGTATAGAACTGAAAAAAAAAAATAACTAAAAATTGAGGTTCTCCTTCTTAGGTAATAGAATGTCTTGTTTAACATATTAACCACTAATTGTAGTTTAAGTTTGAATTTTCATTATAGACACGGCAATATGAGCTTATTCAATTCCAAACTAATAGTCATAAAAATTCCTTTTCGAATTTCCCCCCCCCTTTTTTCTTCTATTTTTTGCCTAGTGTGTTAATATGTGACATTGTTATATATGTGACATGCATGTCATACATATATTTATATATAAATAATATATTTTTATTGTATGTTCTGAAAAAACTATTATCGACGAAATTAAGTTAAGTATAGAAAATAACTAAAAAGAACGATCTATTTTGAGCAATACATGTCTTTCACATACAACAATAAAAATGAGTAACTCTTTTTTTTTGAATGGCAGTTCCAAAAAAACGTACTTCTATATCAAAAAAACGTATTCGTAGAAATATTTGGAAGAAAAAAGGATATTTAGCTGCAATAAAAGCTTTTTCTTTAGCAAAGTCAGTTTCTACTGGAGATTCAAAAAGTTTTTTTGTGCGACAAACAAATAAGAAAATCTTGGAATAATCGGAATTTCCATGGCTAGAAGAATTTCCAATTTTGGAATATGAATAATTCCCTTTAACTAAATGTATTGATGTATTGAACTCAATACAATATTAGTTAGAACTAGCTGCTATGATATGTAGAATAAGAATTTCTCTATCTGTCAGTTCTAAGTATCATTATTTTTTTCATTCTAGTTTTTATTAGAATCTATTTATTAATTCGTGAGATGTTTTTTTCCTATTCATTTTCTTTTCACAACGGAAAAATCTTTGTTCATTCTATTTTTCCGTTGTGAAAAGAAAATTGTGATGGATGCGGAAACTCTTTTGTTTTATTATATGCTTAACTCAAGACCAAGTTGGTTTCATAAATAAAATATTATCATAATTTTATTTAGAAATTATGTACACAACAAACAACAAAAAGTATTATATTAATTTGATATTATATATTTTAATTAATTAATTAATACTTAATGATACTAAGAAAAGTATACAAATTGTTAGAAAAATTACTTAAATTTAGTAATTGAATTGTGATACATATGAAATCCTATTTATTTTTTTTTTTTCGTTTAGAAAAAAAATCTCTTTGACAATTTAATTTGTTTTTCATTTATCTGATTTCGTGGATTCAATTCAAAATAAATAAAAAATATAAAAAGAGGACAATTCACAATTCTTAGTTTCTGTTTCGACTGAAAACCAAATTTGTATTTCAAGTTACAAGTGTTCCGGGAGAACTTAATATACAGATAGTACGTAAAAATGGATTCTTAAAACGGAACCTACGATGATACTAACCTAAGTCAAAATTATTGAAAATTCAAAGATGAATTTTAAAGAGCTCTTATTTATTAGTTCTAATATTTACTAAACTATATTGAATTCTTGAATCTAGATCTAGACGATTCAACATGAATTGACTATTATTATTTCAAGTAAGCCGCTATGGTGAAATCGGTAGACACGCTGCTCTTAGGAAGCAGTGCTAGAGCATCTCGGTTCGAGTCCGAGTGGCGGCATACTGTAAAAAAGATACAATGGATCCTATAATGTATTTAATTCCCGATTTCCATTCTGTAATGGGACCTTTTTTATGTATGATATTTGTGACTTTAGAACATATATTAACTCATCTCTCTTTTTCGATCATTTCAATTGTGATTACGATTCATTTGATGACCCTATTAGTACACGAAATCATAGGGTTGCGTGATTCGTCGGAAAAAGGAATGATAGTTACTTTTTTTTCTATAACAGGATTATTAGTTACTCGTTGGATTTCTTCGAGACATTTTCCATTAAGTAATTTATACGAGTCTTTAATCTTCCTTTCGTGGAGTTTTTCCATTATTCATCTAATTTCTAAGATATGGAATCATAAAAATGATTTAAGCGCAATAACCGCCCCAAGTGCCATTTTTACCCAAGGTTTCGCCACATCGGGTCTTTCAAGTGAAATGCATCAATCGTCAAGATTAGTACCTGCTCTACAATCTCAGTGGTTAATGATGCACGTAAGTATGATGTTATTGAGCTATGCAGCTCTTTTATGTGGGTCGTTATTATCAGTCGCTTTTCTAGTCATTACATTTCGTAAAAACATCGATATTTTTTGTCAAATAAAAATTTTCTTAATTAAGATTAAGTCATTTTTATTTGACAAAATCGAATACTTGAACAAAAAAAAAAATGTTTTTAAACACACTTCTTTTGTTCCATTTCAAAATTATTACAAATATCAATTAACTCAGCGTTTGGATTATTGGAGTTATCGTGTCATTAGTTTAGGGTTTACCTTTTTAACCATAGGTATTCTTTCTGGAGCAGTATGGGCTAACGAGGCATGGGGATCTTATTGGAATTGGGACCCCAAAGAAACTTGGGCATTTATTACTTGGACCATATTTGCGATTTATTCACATACTAGAACAAATCCAAGTTTGCAAGGTACGAATTCGTCACTTGTAGCGTCTATAGGATTTCTTATAATTTGGATATGCTATTTTGGGATCAATCTATTAGGAATAGGTCTACATAGTTATGGTTCATTCACATTAACATCTAATTGAACAAATTCCATGAGGAATACATAAGACCGTCGTACAATACGTAACGGAAGTTTGTGCAGGTTTTTGAGAACCATTTGAATCAAGGAATCATTCAAATGGTTCTCAAAAACTCGGAATATATCTTATTATAATTCTAATTCACTTTATTTTTTGTGTTGTACAGCTCAAAAATCTTCAAATTCAAAATGCTAAGACTTTGTTTTCTATCTGATTAATGAAAACTATCTATGAAAATAATTAGATAGGATAGTTTGTACCTTGTCAACTGATAGCGAAAGAACAAAATCAGGATAAATACCAATCCCTATTACGGGTAAAAAGATACAGATTGAAACAAATAGTTCTCGTGGTCCAGAATCCACAAAATTGGAGTTTGGAACATTGAATAGTTTGTATCCATAAAACATCTGACGTAACATAGATAATAAATAAATAGGAGTTAATATCATTCCAATTGCCATTACAAAGGTAATTAGTATTTTGGGCATTAAAAGATATTTTGGACTGGTAATTATTCCAAAAAATACTACTAATTCTGCAACAAAACCACTCATTCCTGGCAATGCAAGAGAAGCCATCGAGAAACTACTAAACATGGTAAATATTTTTGGCATTGGGATCGATATCCCCCCCATTTCGTCGAGATAAACAAGACGTATTCTATCACAACTCGTTCCTACCAAGAAAAAAAGTGCAGCACCAATAAATCCATGAGAGAGTATTTGTAAAACGGCTCCGTTGAGTCCCATGTCGGTTATAGAACCAATTCCTATAATTATGAAACCCATGTGAGATACAGAAGAATAGGCTATTCTCTTTTTTAAATTGCGTTGACCAAGAGAGGTTGAAGCTGCATAGATTATTTGTATTGTCCCTATTATTACCAACCAGGGAGAAAATATAGAGTGGGCGTGTGGTAATAATTCCATATTGATCCGAATCAATCCATATGCCCCCATTTTTAATAAGATTCCAGCTAGAAGCATACATGTACTGTAATGTGCTTCCCCATGGGTATCTGGTAGCCATGTATGTAGGGGTATAATCGGCGATTTGACAGCATAAGCAATAAGGAAGCCCAAATAGAATATTATTTCTAATGTCACAGGATATGACTGATTAGCTAATCTTTCAAAATCCAATATCGGTTCATTGGAACCATATAAACCCATACCTAGAACTCCTATTAAGAGAAAAATGGAACCCCCGGCAGTGTACAAAATAAACTTTGTGGCTGAGTACAAACGTTTCTTTCCTCCCCACATGGATAAAAGTAAGTAAACAGGAATTAATTCTAACTCCCACATGAGAAAAAAAAGTAAAAGGTCTCGAGAAGAAAATAATCCTATTTGGCCACTGTACATTGCTAACATCAGGAAATAGAACAATCGCGAATTTCGAGTAACAGGCCAAGCTGCTAAAGTGGCTAAAGTAGTGATAAATCCTGTCAGTAAAATAGGTCCTATGGAAAGTCCATCGATTCCCAGTCTCCAGTGAAAATCAAAAACATTTATCCATTGGAAATCCTCCTCCAATTGAATTAATGGATCATCCAATTGGAAATGATAACAGAACACATAGGTTGTTAGAAGGAGTTCCCATAAGCATATACATATAGTATACCACCTAATTACCTTATTCCCCCTATGAGGAAGAAAGAAAATGGAAGAACCCGCGAATATCGGCAAAACTACAAGTAGTGTTAACCAAGGGAAATAACTCGTGATAAAGACAAGATGCATTTTGACCAAAAAACCCGTGCTCGGAATAATATATTTTCTCGAGTACGGGTTTTTGTCGGTAAAAAGGAATCAAATGATTCAAGTGGAGTTTTTTATAACGTATCAATAAGATAGACCCATGCTGCGAGTTGTTTCATGCCATAAATAAACACGGACACTCAAAAAATCTGTTGGACAAGCGGATTCACATCTCTTACAACCTACACAGTCCTCGGTTCTTGGCGCGGAAGCAATTTGCTTAGCTTTACATCCGTCCCAAGGTATCATTTCCAATACATCTGTGGGGCAGGCTCGTACACATTGAGTACACCCTATACATGTATCATAAATTTTTACTGAATGTGACATTGGGTCTATAAATTCCAGTTTTGAACATAAAAAATTTTCGATCTGGTAAAGTAAAATCAGGAGGAAATGAATTATATATTTATATTGTATTGTAGACACCAGACGAATCAATGGTTTATCAAAAAATCTAATGTTAAAAATCAATATATTTCTAAATCTGTTCATGAGAAAGGACCAAGATACTTTGATTTCCGTTTCAACAACCATGATTATACAAGTCACACATATGACTTCACATTGACATTGGCCAACAGATCATCACTATTTCAATAGTAATATAAAAATATATTACTATACATATTACTATAAAAAAAGAATAAAAAATGAAAGAATTTATATCTATATTTTATTTATATTATTTTATTATTTATGTCTTTATTTATATTTATATGATAGTTATGACTAATTATTCAACAAATTTGATTGATTGATACGAGTTGATTTTCTGTTACGATAAATCGACGAAACAATAGCTAGCCCAATAGCTGCTTCCGCAGCCGCAATGGCTATAACAAAGATTGAGAAAATGTCTCCTTTTAATTGGCGACTATCAAATATATTAGAAAATGTTACGAGATTTATATTAACCGAATTTAGTATAAGCTCAAGACACATAAGTGCTCTAACCATGTTTCGACTTGTGATCAATCCATAGATACCGATAGAAAATAAGTAGACGCTCAAAAAAAGTATATGTTCAAACATCATTGCATTGGCTAACTCCTCATGAATCTCAATTCATTTCAATATGAACAACAATTCAACCGATTTGATTGACCAGAATCGAGTAATTACAGAAAAAAGAGGGTATCAGAAGTAGATTAAATGAAAAACTTTCCCTTTTTCATTGGATTTTGAATTTCTAATAATTGTATTAATTCTAAGTATTTCTTATTGACGAGCCATAGTAATTGCACCTATCAAAGAAACTAAAAGAATTATAGAAATGAGTTCAAACGGAAGATAAAAATCTGTTGATAAATGAATTCCAATTTGTTGAACGTTACTAATAAGGTCCTGTTCTATAATCTGATTTGATCTTGTAGTCCAAATAATTCCATACCATGACGTATCTAAGATAGTAGTAATTAGTGAAAAAAGAATACTTATACAAACCAGTGAAGTGACTCCATCTCCAACAGTCCAAAAATAGGAATCGTTCGAATATTCTGAACCATTCATGAACATAACAGCAAATATGATTAAGACATTTATGGCTCCTACATAAATAAGGAGCTGTGCGGCAGCTACAAAATAGGAGTTTGATAGAATATAGAATAAGGATATACAAACAAGAACCAATCCCAACGAAAAGGCAGAATAAATTGGATTGGTAAATAATACTACTCCTAGACCTCCTAATATAAGAACTGATCCCAGAAATACTAAAAGTATATCGTGTATTGGTCCAGGTAAATCCATTATGTATAACAGATAAATAAGTCGAAATATTTCATGACCTTACTAAATAGTCCAGGAAAGAAAAGGGTGTTACCTTTATTTATTTTTTTTTTATTGTATATGATGGGTTCCCAATTGAATTCAATCTTAATATGGATTAATGTAGATATAGATAAAGTTATTAAAGTTATTGGCCAATCCTACTTTCCTTTTTATCTATTTTCTATTTTTATCTAAAAGAAAAAAGAAAAGAATAGTTGGAATTTTCTATTTGAAAATCATCACTAAACCATATTCTCAGTTTAAAACAAAGAGTGATTCTCAACAATCAATAGTTATTATTTGTAATTTCTGACCAACCCCAAAAAAGCGGCTTGGATCCTTTATATCAAAAGGAAATCTTAGTAATCAGTAACCGTTCTTGAATCAAGGGGGTTATCCTTGTCTATTTTGATTTGAGTCGAATTTATAACTGTTTGAATTGTGTAATCTCCAATTACTGGCATTGGTAACCGACCCAAAGCAATTTGATTATAATTCAATTCGTGACGATCATAAGTAGAAAGTTCATATTCTTCAGTCATTGATAAACAGTTTGTTGGACAATACTCGACACAGTTACCACAAAATATACAGACCCCAAAATCAATACTATAATTAAGCAATTGTTTCTTTTTAATATTTTTTTCAAATTTCCAATCAACAACGGGTAGATCTATGGGACATACACGAACACATACTTCACAAGCAATACATTTATCAAATTCAAAGTGGATTCGACCACGGAAACGCTCCGATGTGATCGATTTTTCATAAGGATATTGAATAGTTACAGGTAAACGATTTGTATGGGATAAGGTAATTATGAAACTTTGACCAATGTACCTTGCTGCTCGTATTGTTTGTTGACCATAATTTATGAACCCGGTCACCATAGGGAACATATTGTGGATCTCCGTGAATAAATTGATGTTTCTTTCTCTTGTTTGAGATCAATTATGAATCTAGAATATCGTTATCTTATTCTATTATTTATAGTATTTATAGTGAAACAAGTTGGGAAGAAGTTGTCAATAATAGATTACCCAGGGAAATAGGTAAAAGAAATTTCCATCCAAGATTTAATAACTGGTCCATTCTCATTCTAGGTAAAGTCCATCTTGCTGCGATAGGAATGAACAGAAACAAATAAGCTTTAGCTAATGTAATAAATATCCCAATTGTCGTTCCAAAGACTCCATCCATTTGATTTATTCCGAAAAGTTCAGGAATAGATATATACGGAATAGAGAAATTCCACCCACCTAAGTAAAGAACTGTTATAAATAATGAAGAAACTAATAAATTTAGGTAAGAAGCAAGGTAAAATAAAGCGTATTTGATACCTGAATATTCCGTTTGATAACCTGCTACTAATTCTTCCTCTGCTTCTGGTAAATCGAAGGGTAATCTTTCACATTCTGCTAGAGAAGAAATTAGAAAAACAACAAACCCGATAGGCTGACGCCACAGATTCCACCCCCAAAATCCATATTTTGACTGCGCCTCAACTATATCAACTGTACTTAAACTGTTAGATAATCATAGTCGATAATAACATCACTGCTCGCATCGCTATTTCAAAACCGTACATGAGACTTCGGCTTCATACGGCTCCTCTATGGCCACAAATAAATGTAAGAACTTGCTCGATATTATCTCCGTCCTTATTTGGATGGTAAATATACATCGGGAAGCCAAAAATTAGACCAATGAAATTCCGTCTGCTCAAATATAAAAGGTGCTTCCGAATTGATCTTATCCATTACAATTTTAATTTATCTTTGTTTGGTAATAACTTAATCTTTTAATAAAATACTCGTTATATCAATAAATATGTTCTATCAATAACTATAAAGATAAAGAAAGAATTGGGTATTAATTCAAAATTCATGATAAGAATTCTATATGTTATGTATAGATATGGATGGGGAAAATAAGAAATAAAGATCCTTTGTATTATTATTTATTCATTTTTCTCATTCTATTTTTGAATTCTATTTCTTTTGTTCCTGTTCTTCTTTCTCAGAGGGAGGGTACTCTGAAAAAAAAAATAAAGGATTAATTCGTTTTTGATAGTCATTTCTTTAATCAGTGAATAGGAGCATACTCTAGATCGGAATCGTGGGGAAGTACTGCTTGGTCATTTCTACCAACTTAAAGTCCCTATTATGATTCGTTTTATCCAAAGTTTTATATAACAATACCGTTTTTTGATACCTTATATTATCTCTATTACTAATCCTTTGTGTACCTTGGTGTTCCTAACTGTTCACTGATTTTTGATTGATCCCCCGTATGGTAATACATATAAAAAAGTAGTGGAACCCCCATACGTTGATCTTTTGTACCCGCTTCAAGATATGAGAATTAGTCAAAGAATCTTAATCTTGGGGTAAACAGTTTATATACTGCTTATGTTTATATTCTTGTACATAGGGAATGAGATTTTCTCTTCTTACTGCAAATTTATAAGCAGTTTGATTTTACTCATATAACTATCTAGTTTAACTCATCAACCCTAATGATGAATAAAAAATGAAAATATCCATTCAATATATTCAACCTCTTTACTTTATTTCTAGAGAGAAGGGAAAATAATCATGTTCCAACGAATCACACGTAGAGATATTGATAATACACATAGAGTTAATGGTATTTCATAACTAATAGATTGAGCAGCAGCCCGTAGACCACCTAAAAAGGAATATTTATTGTTCGATCCATATCCTGACATAAGAAGTCCAATAGGAGCAATACTTGAAATGGAGATCCATAAAAAAACACCTATACTGAGATCGGCTAAAATAAGGCGATATCCAAAAGGAATTACTAAATAACTTAGTAGAACTGATATGACCGCTATAGACGGTCCCACGCTAAACAAACGAATATCTCCTCTAGATGGAAGTAGGTCCTCTTTAAAAAGTAATTTGGTCCCATCTGCTAGAGCTTGAAGAATCCCCAACGGACCGGCATATTCAGGCCCAATACGTTGTTGTATTGCTGCGGATATTTCTCTTTCTAACCACACAATTACTAGGACCCCTATTGTGATTCCTAATAGAAGGGTGAAAATGGGAACAAAGATCCATATGAGTCCATAAACTTCTTTTAAGGATTCCAATCTAGAAAAAGAATTGATAGCTTGTACTTCTACTTCTGTCGTATCAATTATCATTTCAACGATCAACTTCTCCCATAATGATATCTATACTACCTAGTATCGTCATGATATCGGCCAATTTCATTCTTTTAACTAATTGAGGGAGAATTTGCAAATTGATAAAACCAGGCGGCCGAATTTTCCATCTCCAGGGGAAAACACTACTATCTCCTATCAAATAAATTCCTAATTCTCCTTTTGGGGCTTCTACTCTTACATAAAGTTCTTGTTTCGACAATTCAAAATTGGGTGAAAGTTTTTTAGTAATAAATCTATATTCAAAATTAGTCCATTCGGAATTTTTTGCTCTATCAAAGCGCCGGACTTCTAAATTTTCATAGGGTCCCCCAGGAATTCCTTCTAGAGCCTGTTGAATAATTTTTATAGATTCCTTCATTTCACCGATTCGGACTAAATAACGAGCTAGTGAATCTCCTTCTTTTTGCCATTGGACTTCCCAATCGAATTTATTGTAACACTCATAACTATCAACTTTACGAAGATCCCATTGTATTCCAGAAGCACGTAACATCGGCCCTGATAAACCCCAATTTATTGCTTCTTCTCCACCAATAATGCCCACTCCTTCAACTCGTTCCAAAAAAATGGGATTCCGTGTAATAAGTTTTTGATATTCAGCAATTCCTGTTAAAGAATAATCACAGAAATCCAAACATTTATCTATCCAGCCATAAGGAAGATCAGCAGCAACCCCCCCAATACGGAAATAATTATGCATCATTCGCATACCCGTAGCAGCTTCGAATAGATCATATAACAATTCCCTTTCTCTGAAAATATAGAAAAAGGGAGTCTGTGCGCCGATATCCGCCATAAAGGGCCCAAGCCATAATAAATGAGAAGCTATACGACTCAATTCCAGCATAATGACTCTAATGTAACTGGCTCTTTTAGGTACTTGAACACTTTCCAATCGTTCTGGTGCATTTACTGTTATTGCTTCTGTGAACATAGTGGCTAAATAATCCCACCGTGTTACATAAGGCAAATATTGTATAATTGTTCGATTTTCTGCTATTTTTTCCATCCCTCTGTGTAAATAACCCAATACGGGTTCACAGTCAATAACATCTTCACCATCAAGAGTAACGATTAGTCGAAGAACACCATGCATTGATGGGTGATGCGGACCCATATTAACTATCATGAGATCTTTTCTTGTAGCCGGTACAGTCATATCTTTTCTTCCTTAATTCATTATTCCATGAATTTATCAAACGAAGTTCATCAAAATGAAAAATTTAATAACTACTAATAACTAAAGAAAAAAATGCAAACCAACCTTCAAATTAACGAGTTTTTGACTCCCGAATACCTAATTGACCAATTAATTTCTTATAACGTACTCTATTTTTATTTGACAAATAATCCAGTAGCCGTTGACGTTTTCCCAGAATTTTCCGTAGGCCCCTTTGTGATAAAAAATCTCTTTTATGTAATTCCAAATGTGAAGTGAGTCTCCGTATCTTATCCGTAAAACTCAATACTTGAAATTCAACAGATCCGCAGTTTTTTTCTTTTTCTTGTCGAATAGCTAAGATGAATGCATTTTTGACCATAAAAAACCAATTTTTCTATTTTTTTCTTTTCCGTGTATTTTACCGATCAGGAAAAATAATAATTATTATTATACCAGTTAGTTCCAGTTATTTGAATCTAGTACAAAAAAAATGGGATTTCTTCATATACACTACTTCAAATTTATATTAATTTTATCCAAATCAAATTACAAATTTGATTTGGATAGAAAGGGATGATACATTTATCAGAATGTAACATGGTGTATGTGTATATCTTTCGGTTTTTATCCACCGAATATGGCATGCGATAGATATATAGGAAATATACTATTAACTAATTCTGAATCGTGGATACATATGTATTCTTGACATACTGAAATGACTACCGTTATTGGTATCAAACCAATAACGATTCATACAAGCTAAATCTTCTAATCGATAATTGGGCCAAAGAAACGATTTGAATTTAATGAATTTATTTACATCTGTATTAAGATGCTTTTCCCCGTTTAAAAATTGTCCCCAGTTTTTTATGTTGTTTTGATTGCAAAATAGTGGATTTCGATTCACAACATTCCAATTCCGGGAATTGAAACAAATTAAAATTCTAAATTCTCTACGACGTCTGGGAGATAGAATATTTTCGGGAACAAGGAAATCAAAATGATTTCTGTTTCTATTCACAAGCATATTACTGTGTTGTGCAATGGATCCATCAAAATTCTTTTTTTCAACATATCCACTTTTTATTATGCATTTTCCATTAGTTTGGCGCTTATTCTTATCAACCAATGAAATACCTATGGTTTGATATATAATAGATTTTCCATCCTTTTTCATAGATAAACGAATTGGTTCGATAATAAATATTCCTCTTTTTATCAATTCTGTAAGAGTTAGGTCTTTCTGAATCAACATTACATCCAGATGCATCTCTCCTCTTTGAATTGAGGATATAGCAATTTCTCTTGGATCTATCAGTCTAAGTAGGAGACAATATACCTTGATATTATTGATCATTCTTTGATTCAAGGAATCATCCCATCTTAATTGAAAAAGAAAATATTTTTTCAGGAAGAAATCCAGTTCTGCTTCTTTCTTGCTCTTGAATTGTTTTTTATTTCTACCCTTTTTAATGTCTGCTCCCGTGTAATCTTCTTCAAGATTTTTCTTTTTATTTTGTTTTCGTAGATCTGATACAAAATCTCCTTGACCCTGTTGTTTGTTTTTTTGGGGGTTGGAATTTTCTAATTCAAGATATTTTTTCTTTTCATTTTGACTAATATTTTTTTCATAGAAATGCAAATTAAAAATAAGTAATTTGATTGGTATGATCCACGGGTTAATCTTATACACATCAAAAAGTAGTACAAATTCTGGGAAAAACCAAGGTTCTAAATTTGATATGGTATGATATAACCTTTCTTGATTCATTCCTATCCAATCAAAAAAAATATTTTTTTGATTGGATGGGTTGATTTTGTGATGAATCGTAAAAGAAAAAGGATCCTTTTTTTCAAAAAATTGAGAATTTTGAGTTTCAGTTTTAGCATTTTTATGAATCTTGGTGCCGGTATGCGTATTGGCCCAGGTCTCAATATCGATATTATTTCTAAGACAAAAATGGAGAATTCTACAATCAAAAAATTTTCTATCCATATTTTTGTCCATATCAATAATAGATCTTTTTTCTAGATAATCACTAATAGATATACTTATCAATCTATAAAATGATTCGGATTTAAGTGTATTTGTATTGAAATTATATGGAATTTTTTTGTCCTCTATTTGTAATGTTGATCCAGAAATATACGAGTCCTTACTATTCCCATAATTTATATATTTATATGACAAAAGATCATATCCGTAATGTTTTTTCCATTTTTCTTTTTGACTTATCGATGAGTCCACTGCATAGTAATTTTGTTTCGTGTAATGAATTAATTGGTCTTTTTCTTTTTTATATAAATCTAATTTCATTGAGTCTTTCTTTTGAATCGTACGACATTGATTGACTCTATTTCGCCATTTTTTCGGTACTAAGTGATCCCACTTGGTCTGAGATAAATTGTATTGATAATGACCCTTTAACCAATTTTTCCATTTATTCATTCCAGACTTATGCATTTTTTTTTGCCTTGGTTTGGAATCAAATATTCCTCGTGTCGTACAATAATTCTTGATTATATCCCTAAGAAAAGGATAGGTGTGGTGATATTGAAGTACAGATTTCAAATGATACTTGTTAAGTAATTGATTTTGTGATAATTTATAAAATACATAGGCTTGAGACAAAGAAGATAAGTCACAATTATTATTCCTAACATTTTGATTACTAATATTAGTATTAGAAAAATTAGAAAACGGATTTTTTATAGTCGAAATAAAGTTCATTGTATTTTGATTTGTTTTCTCAATTCCTTCTTGATTTGTTTCAGCGTTGGAAATGGATTTGTTGATCATTTTTTTTGTTGATTCAAAGAAAAGTTGTGCATTGATCCTTGGAATCTTAATGATACATAGTAATATATCCATGTATATTTTTTCAACGAAGGATTTCATAAAATAATGTGATTTACGTATTACTCGGATATTTTTTCTTTTGAATATTTGCCAAATATCCTTCTTCGATTCCGATCTTTTATCATCACAAGCTCGAACTATTTTTTTCTTTCCTTTTGTGATTCCTTCTATTTGAGTCCTAATTGTGATTGTCTTATTAGCAAGATCTTTCATTTTTGTTTCTATGAGTGAATAATTTTCATTTACACAATTCGCGGATCGAATTCGAATGGTCGATTCTCGGATAATCTTATTATTTATATTGGAATCTTTTTCGTTTTCATTCGATTCATATACTTTTACCTTTCTCAATTTCAATAAGAAAATGGGGTTTACTTTTTCAAGTTCTTTCATTATTAGGTTTATAACTAGTCTTGTTTTTTCTTTTGAAACTTTTATAAAACCTTTTCTTCTTTCTTTGAAAACCCTTATAACTTGAAAAAATTGCCTTTTCGCTTTTCTCGTTTTTTTTTCGAGTTCGTTAAAAATGGGTTCAAAAAAAGAGGGTCGTTTTCGGGGAGACCCAAAAGGTAGTTCCGCTTCCCTTCCCCAGATTGTTAAAAAACAAAAATTGTCTTTTTTCTCCTTTTTGCTTATTTTCTGATCTCTATCTCTATGATGAGATCGTACTTTAGATCTTCGCCAAGGTTTCAGACAGAAAGGAAATAGAATCTTTATCTGAATACCGTCTGTTAACCAATTTTTTGGAAATTCTGTTTCTGATAATTGAACGCCATTATAGGTACATTTAACATGCATTTCTTTATTCCATTCCTTGAAATCCTCGTACCATTCGGGGAATTGCAATAATAACATACGACC